TCCTTATGCCTAGTCTATATCCACAGCTGACGTGGCTCCGTACCGACGCCTTTCCCTTTGTCGACGGCTAAGTGACTTCGTAACCTTATTTTATTTCGTATTTTCTTTCTTACTATATCATAGGTCTTCGTCGGTAAACCCCTTCGCCTATAGGCCTATAGGATAGGATAGGCGGCAGCTTGGCTTCGCTATCGCTCTGGTATAGAGTCCGTGTAGTCGTCGGCCTTCCTACCAGAAGGCCTATGAGTGGTCGGCCTTTCGAATGCCCCCTTCCTTACTTTTCTGAGAAGCCCTTTACGACTATAAAGGACAGGGGGCTGTTCACCTTTGGAAACTTAGCTACACCGGTCACGACATGTTGTTTGTTGATATTTATTGAGGAGTTTAGCTGACTGAATCCATAAACCTAGAAAGTCACCGTCACGGGTACTTTTTTGACTCTAACTCTATAGGTAGGTATTGGTGGAGCTTGCGTAATGTAGTTGTAGTTAAGGCTGCATTGAAGTCTTTCTTTTTCTTTTTTGAAGATCTACTGAAGTATCAAAGGCGAACCCCAGGCCGGGACGTCTGGCAGAATGCTTGGCCTCCTGCGCTGGAAGCCCGAAGGGTGAGCTTCTGGTGGTTAGCTTCTAGAACTAGATAATAGGCATTAGGCATTCTGAGCTGGAAGGGGGCAAGCAAATTAAGGGAGGCGGGCCGACTACAAGAAGCGAAGCTTAGGGAGCGACGGCCGACCACTACATAAGCTGCTGGCGGAGAAAGCTCGAGGAGCTTCCCTTCAATTCGTTGCTAAGTCAATGTCTTAGGCCTCCGAGTCAGCCCGCGCTTTTTCGAAGAATCCTGCACCCAGGGGCATACGGCCTGGCGGGCCTTCCCTTTCCGCCGGAGCTTCCTGGGCGTTGCCCCGTTCCCCAATCAGATGTTTGGATGTGAGCTATACTCCGCGAGGAGCCAAACGGGCGTATGGCCTTGCCATTTGACCTCTCTTCCCGTGTGACTAGGAATGCTCAGTGACAACCTCTCAATTGTCACCGCCTGGCCTCTCTTGCTACCGCGGTAGCACCTAGTGTGGTCAGCACCAATCGTGTTCGGACAACGAAGCTTACACTCATTCACATTGGTTCATCCTGCTATGTCCCGGGCCTTTTGCTCTTCTAACGTAAAAGGTGGCCGGCCATTCGTCAAGGCCCCAGAATCCGCTGGACATCTCAGCGGCGGGATTGAATACCCGCATCCGATCGAAGTTCCATTTTCCCCTAAAGGAGAGCTGTTTCTAGGTGGGTCGCTTCGCGCAAGACATTGCTTAGGACCAACGGGTCACACGACAGGTGCACGATCGACTTTGCACGCTCCATCCTTCGGCACTTCGCCTATCGGCTTGGCAGGCAAGCTACCTTGATCCGTCTTCGGCTTCGATTCGTTATGTTCAGAAGCTCCAACAAGCCTTAAAGTCTCTTGCCGCCTATGCCAAGAAAGCGCTGCTTTACGTTTGATCCTATGTGCCCAGAGAATGCTATGTGTTCTCCACTTTCGGACCTCGCAAAGAGAGAACGTGTTTTTTCCTCTTACTTTCTCTCTCATTCGCGGAGCGAAGAAAGCGGGCTTTGCCCCAGCTACCGCTATCCTTGGGAAACTCAAAGAGCTACCGAAGGAAAGGGATGCAGTCTCCCCCTTGGCCTTTGGAGAGGAGAAGGCAGAGAAGAAGACGTCCTTCGCGCAAGTTTTTTTGCTTCCTGCGCCCTTACTAGTACTAGCTTGACTAGTACTAGTAAAGGGGCTCTGGCTCTTCGACCAAGGAGGCATTCCGGTAGGAAGGCCGACCACTACATAAGCCTCCATCAGTCCAGGAGAGAAGCAAGCTACCTTTCTTTGATCCACCTTCACGGACAGGGAAGAGAACGAAAAGAGTCCGCGTATGGTGGGCGTGGTAGGTTCGAGGATCTTACGCGGCGGAGCGAACTCTTCTATCGTCTTGCATTTCCTCTGGCAGCGTAGCTGCACCCCCTCGATCCATCGTACTAGAGCGATCCGAGAAGAACGATTAGGGTCATATTCTATCCTTTCTACAATGCCCATAGACGAAGTGCTTCGTTTCAGATCCATTCTTCGCTGCAATCGCTTCGATCCACCCCCTCGGTGAAAAACAGTAATACGCCCTGAAGAATTCCTACCAGCGGACTTCCCTGTACGTGAAGTGAATTGTCTCAGTGCTCTCCCCTCTTGGCTTTGTCTCATTGTTTATCTCGTAATCATTCGATTCCGTTCGAATTAGCTCCTACTCCTTCTTCTTCTTTATTCGTCCTTGGTCCTTTTTACACTATACTACCTTACTATATTCTATTTCTCTATGTTATTGCTCTACAGTGAAATCATATGTCATTAGTAGAGAGTAGGGGGATTGGTATTGATATATGTCTTCCTTAGACTTTGCTTATTGATTAATAGACTTTAGATAGCCTCTTTGTCCAATGAAAAGCACGAGGATTCCCTCTCTGACGACTTCGGTGAACAATGGGCAACTCCTACTACTGAAACCAGTGGATACCACGCCTCTTCCTCTCATCTCTGGGCTGCTCTTGCTGACTCTTCCCTTGCAAACGGTTCCCCTACCAGAGAATAGTACTTCTCAACCAACAGAGAAGAGGCGGATTCCGGTCCGGCATCCCGCCCTATACGGGATGGAGCTGTTCTCTTTTTGGAAGAGAGTAGGGCCCTGGCTGAGCCTGAGTTTGTTCGTTCTGTGTACGAGGTTGGCTTGCTTTGTGGTGCCGTTGATACCCTGCCTAGCTGAATAACTGACCGACGGCGGAATGGTAAGCTTCTTCGTTCACCTGCACTCGTTCCCGCCAGCCAAGCAGAGTCAAAGCACCCTGAACCGGACCAAATCCGAAACAGGCTTCGTAGGAAGAAGCGACGCCTACTCTCCAACCATTCCCCCTGCCCTCGGTGCCTTCCCCTCTCCCCGGCAATCTTTCAAGCAAGCAGTAGTCATAGGCACCCTCATACTCAAGCCATCAATCGGCATAGTAGTCAAGCAAAGCCAGCCCGACCTTCCCTCTCTCCTACTCGAGCTTCGTACTCTCCAAAACATCAAGTGGCACAACATCCGTAATCGGAAGAACATGAATCGCCCCACCGGGCGGATGGGAAAGGAGATGAAGGAAGATCAGTTGTATCAGCTACAGAATCTGATTCCGGTGAGGCTACAAGCCTATCTTCGACTTTCGTTGTTCTTTTTTCTTGCTGTAAAGTGCCATTTCCGCTCCCCAACGACAGAAGTACGAAATTACTAACTAGTCTGTCTAGTTGCCATTTCAAAGCCCGTGTGGCATGGGACAGTTTTAAGGTCTTTCATTGTCCGAGCAATGGCTCAAGCATTCAATGTCAGATTGTGTTCTCCCGACGGATACTTCACAAATATTGGGAAGTCCGGAGGCCGGCCTTACAAGGGTGAATCTCCACTCTTATCTTACAGAATCACAATTTTCGAACCTTTCCTATGAGCTCTTGCTTCTGAGAGTGCTGCTGTGGTATCTGGTTGAGTGAAGGTGCGATTGAGCTACTGTCGGGAGCGGTTTGAAGCCAGATGATGGAACGCTGTCCACTGGAACAAAGAAATTGCATTAGTCACCGTTGTGACCTAGACACGACGTTAGAGCGAGTTCGGGAGCGCCCCGAATCAAATTCAATACCGGCTGGTACGAAGCAGGTCTGGAAGCTTCCATGTTGAGGACGGGGCCCTCGTTATTCTCGCGTTATTCTCGAAAGAATGACCAAGAGAAGGCGAGCGGAGTGAGGCCAGACGCATCTTTCTAGTCCCTCTGCCGTGAAGAAGGGTGATCTTAACAATTGGAAGTGAGCCTAAACTTTTCTGAGGTTCTCTTAGAGTTGTCTACCTGAACGAAGCTTCCGAGTTTAAGTGTAGTTTTGGGTCGGCGAAAAGTCAAAGTTGTCATTCTCCTGTTGCTTAATCTGTGTGTTCCGTTGAGCGGTTGATCCCTGGTCAACAGCAGATACCTGTCTGACTTCGTTTCATTCTTTTCGGACTCATTTCGGTTCCACCCTATCAACACCCCGCCCTTGCTTCACGCGCCAGGGCATGGCTAACCGTTTACCCTCGATGGCCTGACCCGCCATTTAGACTCATTCGTTCAGCAGAGCGAAGAAGATCTGTTTCGGTTTCAATTCCTTGATCGAAACTCGATTGATGAGCTGAGGTAAGGAGAGTTGCGTATCAGTTTATTATGCTTTTCTCGGTTATGGGAGGATGCCTTCCAACCAAAAGCTTTCCGGAATTTTTTCAAGGCTTTTTATATTTTAACTTGAAAACTTATTTAAGTTCCTTTTGGTTCTCATCTTCTGCTCCTTTCTATTCTCGTAGGTAGATATGGTTCGAAGTACCAGAGTGGGACATCCGCTCTAAGTGGTCACTTTATCAAGTTTTAGGGCAATCCGACCTAGCTTAAGCGCTTTAGCTTTCGCACTTAACTTAAGCAGCAAAGCACAGAAAGAAGGGCGGTGGGAGGGTAAAAAAGCAAGTTAAGGAGGCGCAGCTCCGTGAAGGAACTAACAACCAACACCGTATGGGTGAGCCTCTCTGAGAGAGGAGAAGAAGGCGGGGACAGAACCACGCCTTATGACGAAAGGGGAGAGTGAAACCTAGCACGATACCACTCCGAGAACGAGACACCCTGGACAGAAAGCTGGCAAGAGTGAGACCTCAGATATATTTCCCTACTGGACTCCAATCCAATACTCTTAAGAGACCACTATAAAAAAAGATAAGAATGCTACCATCGAGTTTCCTCAACGAACCCCACCCAGGGTCTTTCTTTCTTAGTGAGTGTAGTTGGTTCTCCCGTGGTCCGTTCTCTGACTACTGGCTTGCTTGGCTAGGCTGGCCTTCTTTCTATTAAAGACAGTCAGCCCCACCCCTAAGCCCTGAACTCACGGAAACCCCGGAATCCTCCCTCTTTAGGAGTCAGAAGTCCTCTCTCGCCAGTCTCGGTCAATTGAATCTGACTGAGCTTGCTTTGCCTATGCTTCAGCGTCCTTGCCTTTCCTATGTTTTTCTCTTTCTTTTTATTGAAGAGGTGTCTAAAACAAAAGGAGGGTAGGAAGAATCTCCGTGATTTAGGTCTCTTCCTCTTCTTTAATGGATGGGAACACATCGAATGAAAAGGATGTCGAATGAGTTGAAAGATGGCAAAAACCCGACTGCCTTGTGAGAAATGAAATCTGAACTTTATTGGCTCCATCACCGGAACCAGCAGCAGCTTCTCTAGTCCGATTCCGTGAGATCCATCTTTTTCCTTTTCCCCCATTGTAGACCTCATTCCCCTCTTCCTTCTATGTCCTCCACCTGAGCTAGAAGAATCTTTCTATCTTTCATCACAGAACGCTTCGCATTGGCTAGCTTGCTTGGCCGCACACATATAGATTCAAATAATTTAAATCGATTCCGTGGGTTGGATTACTTCTTTTTGCGATGATGCCAAAATGTCACACAAGGAAATATCGTATAATGACGATAAACGACCAAGTCGTCACTTTCATCTACATATAGAAAAATCGAGCAAGCAGTCTTTTATGTAGTACGATCAATCAAGCCTACCGCTGATTGCGCGGCCATTGATTTTGAATTTCTTTCTTTAAAATCCAGAGGTAGAGGATCACCCAAGGACTTACTATCTGAAAAGAGGAGGATCTCTATTCATACCGTTCTTCGTAAGTCCAAAGTTGTTCAGTAGGATACGTTCCTATCCTCCCATTAATGAATCCGCGGGTTGTGGTCAACTGGGATCACCAGGCAAGGGAAGGGGGATGCATTTCGATCCTACGCCCCCGCTTCTTTTTAAAAACCAGCAAAGAGGACTGCTCATTCCGGAGACCGCCCCCCACCGTAATCAAGGCTAACAAGGAGAAGGTAGCCCTAGGAAGTAGTGTATCAAAAACTGCATCCTTCTTTTATGCAGCTACCCTGCTGGTGTGGCATAGACTTTCCTCTTAGAACCCTTGGGTTGGGACACTGACCCAGCGTCACCAGCAAAGGATGATGGTAGCTTTATTTCATTTCTGTACTGGTAGTTGAATAAGGAATTCCCCCTAAAAGTGAATGAGTGATAGTTGCTTCTAGTAGCTCCTGTAGCTAGGCGAATGTAGGATGGAGAGTGAGACCAGCGAGGAGGATAAGAGATGCCCGGCACTAGAGTGAAAGAGCTGGTCGAAAGCTAAAGCAGTACGAGGATCATGGAGAGGGCTTGATGGTGAGGGGTAGAGCAAAGGAAAAAGAGTCTGGGAGTAGAGGCAGAATCGAACTAAGAAGCAACTTCAAAATCCAGCTGACATTGATGGTTTCGAAAGAAGCCTAGAAGGAGGGACTTGGCAGAGGTAGACTCGGCATCTGGCTCACCTGCAAAAAGGAATTGAAAGATCCCACACGGGGTGGGCTAGCTAAGCCGGAAAGACTTTTGATTTCGATCCGGATATTGATAGTGTGAAGTGAGTGGTAGCTGTTGTCGTTGAAGGATCTTATTTAAAGACTCCTGATTGAAAACTTGCTTACTCAAAAGGGGCCTCTCAATGGAACCAGGAACTGAATTGCTAACTGACTTCTCAGGAGAGAAAACATATGCTCTAATAAGAAATCAGTAAACTAGAAAATTAGCTATTGGAAGGAAGGCAACTCCCAATGTCTGGAAGGGAAACGAGAAGGACTTCAAAAGGTATTCCTTAGGCTGGACCGTGTCGCTCGTATGGATTGCCATAGCAAGGTCTTAGGAAGATGGCAGAAGGAATCCAATTCAAACCGATCGGAAGACAGAATCAAGGAAACTGTCTGCAAAAGGAGATAGGGACTACGAGGGCAAAAGCAGCTACAATAGGGATTCCCCATGTATCCCAGAGGGCTGCCAGTGAACTTATAATGGATGATTAAGCAAACTCCCTTTCACTTAAAAAAGAGGGGCTTAGAAGAAGGCATTAAATTAGGTTAATTCTTCCCACTGCTGGCTGGCTTTATAATGTAATGGTACAACCTGGAGAATAGGGATTGACATACCTGCTTTATAGTTCATTTACATATCTCTCTCATGGAAAGACATTTTTATATTAGCCTATAATCAGCCCTAAGGTAAGGGTAAGAAAGCTGTGGAATCAAGCCTACACTCGAACTTGCGAGAATGGACCCCTATTCAATCGTTTTTCGACATGGATTAGCTTAGGAGAAGTGAAGTAACTCAATTGAAAAGCAGGAGAAGAGAACGAGGGAGATCCACTAGAAGGAGAAGGTTTCGAAGGGGCTACGCAGAGAGCAAAATGGGTACAAGTAACGGGATGAAGATGCGTGACCAATCGTGAGATCGAGTGAAAACGAAATTTAGGCTTGACGGAGATCATAGATAGAGAGAATGGCAGGGTAGACCACGAAGTTCCGGATACCTTTAGTCGGAGCAAAGCGAGCCGAGAGGGTGTATGTTAGTTAATAGAGCTAAACTTCGGGATGACGGGAGATCTTGGACTAACAGAAGTCGCGGGAAAAGGTTGGATCACTTTTCTTACTTACTTGCTTTACTAAGAATCCGGGATTGGAAGATGGTCAACCAAAAGGTAAGCTTCTGAGAATATAAGGTTTTGAGTCAATACCAGAGAGTGGGAATCCACTCTTTCTTATGTCATATGTCATTTCCCTCCTTCCGAGAATAACTCTTTCGGTGGGGACTGCCTGGAGGCAGTAAGGTTTCTTTAGTTTAGGCTGCTAAAGACGGACTTGCCCCAACAGCCGTAGCTAAAGGCTTAACCCATTGTTGAGTACCCAGATTCTTCAACCCCGACCTCAAGAGAATCCGGGGAAAGCTCCATATCAAAAGAAGCTTTTTCGGTAGGGAGAGAGAAGTTTGGGGCTAAGGCCTGTAGCTATCGGAGTTTCACTCTTCTCTTCACCGGAATTGGAATCTACTTCACTAGATGGAACAAAGATCAAATCTTCCTAAGCCTAAACTTGCCGTGGAAGGTATTTTATACCTACTTTATTTAAGCCTGGATCCACCTGAACTGGAAATTCAATCTCTCTGCTAGCTTCAAATCAAAGCTTGACTAAGATGGGCGCCTTAGCGCGTCGTTTTTCAGCTGGGGTGGGACCTGAGAGAATGAGGTTAAAGACCTGTCTAGAGCGAACCGGCAATGTGGTAAGCGCAGAGTGAGCACATGGCAGATACAAGACCGGGGCAAGAAAAGCTCACCGCTAGTCTACTTCAATCTGAACCCGCCAAGCAAGTATGTAGCAAAAGCTAACACAGATCGAAGGCGTATCGCGAAGGGGATCCACGCTGATATACGTTGCTTCGACTTCAGTATGATCGAGCTCTTTCCCTTAGGTTAGGCTTGTGACGAGAAGAATGTTCAAAGCGGAGAAAAAGGGATGCGACGAAATGCAATTCTCTTTTTCATTCAAGAATAGAAAATCTTCTGTGAAGGTGAGCAGCAATTCTTTCTTTTGTTGTCGTGAGCTTGCATCGAGAGGGACTTAACCCAGAGAGTTCCGAATAGCACAGTACCGGCCGGAGTACCAATAGCAGCTCCATCCAAATTGAAGACCGATAATCCCAGAAAGAAAGTCGTCCAGTTTGGGTGCTCCGTTCCAGAACCTGCCCCGTGTAGATCGACACTAAATACGCCATTTCGAAACTAAGAACATCAAAGCTACGCTCTTACTGGTCTCATATCCGCTGCTCGAGTGGATGAAAGACTTTCAACCTGGCACCGCCTGGCTCGTACTCACACTGACCGATGAATAGGAAAGTCTCTCTTAACTAGCCATAGGCTATCCTAAGAACGATCTCTATAATAAGGAAAAGAAGGAGTACCCTCACTCACATCTACTTCTTCTTCTATTGATTTATGTGCTATATGCTTAACACAGGGAAGTAAGTCGGACTCTATAAATTCCTTTTCACTGGGAACAACTCCTGTCTCTAAAGAACCAGACTCTTAACAGTTTATTAGTTCAAGCTGAATCCAATACCTGTAGTGCCTCACTTGACTGAAAGCGGTAAGCACCGCATTCTTCTTATTATACGAATACAAGCTGCTTGCTTAAAAGCTATTGTCACAATTGAATCAGAATTAGCTGTATCAATGAAAATCTCGTATTGTAGTCACAGACAACATAGTAGCTGTGCGAGAAAAAATCCCATTTCTTAGTTGGAAAAAAGCCAACCACCTTCCGTATTTCGATCCCAAAAGTCTCTCTTCAACAATAGGGGAGCAGACAACCAAGAATGGGCAAGGATAAAATGAGTTTTTTGAAAGGTCTATGGCAGTCTATTCTCAATTTTATCGGCCGTAATCGTAATGAAGAAACCTATAGGTCCCCGTATGTGAATGAATCAGTTTCTAAAAAGAAAGAAAGTGTTAGAGCTCGTTCTTTCACTCATAAAAGATGATTGATAAGCAGTCGTCCCTTACTATATTCCTTCCTAAATCAGGAATGGCGGGATTTCCCATTGACTGTTCCTGAGGTTTTTGGGGGATCCTTAATCCTGTAAAGAAGGAAAGGCATCAATCCAGACCGGCAGCACCTTTGTGTTACCTCTTCCAGAGCCCTTGGTTGGGAAAGCCTCCATCCGTACTGTACTAGTCTTTTTTCAAGACTTCCATAGACATCCAGAGCCCCCCCTCAGTCAAGACTATGAGCAACACCCGAAAAGGAGTCTTAGCTTTAGGTAGTCTTTCCACGCTTGGCTTTGCTAGGCAGGCTTCCCCCGTCGTACCGTTCGCCTTCCGTGAGGAGCCAATTCTTATTATTTGGATTCCATTGTATTGCTGAACTGCTTTTCCTGTTGATGCTTTTACGGGGGCTGTTGTTCATGCCGATTCAGAATGCTTTCTCATGAGAATATGAAATATCTCTTTTGTGTCCATTCAACGAGACGAGCACGAGACAGTGCTTTCTGATTCGATCTTGTCTTCTTTCGCTTGGTTTCCCCAGGTGGTGCTTGGGGAGTACAGTAGAGAAGGCTCGTCGAGACCTCGATGCCGGGTCGTTCCAAAGTGACTTGCTATTGCTCCCATTAAGGGATGGTCTCTTCATCAATAACATCTGTCACCGAGAAAGGCTTTTACATGGATGTATGGGAACCAAAGGCTCCATTTAAGTAAGCCCGCAGCATCACTACCAGATCGAAAGTAAAGGTAAGTTTCGGTTCTAGGTAAAGATCCATAAGCACCAGTCCCAGCTCCTTAGCCAACATAGCTAGATCGAGTGTATTCGCTCCCCTCAAGGGAATATGAACTTATGCGCCTACCTTCGCTACTGGGACTGAACTTGATCTATTCCATAAATAAGTTTTCGATGAAGTTAAGAAAGGTGTGGTTAGATTAAGTGCCAAAGGTCTTACCTGAGGGAAATCACTGGATTTGAAAGCAGATGTAGGAGTCACAGCCGTAGTCCCCTCACCAAAAGATTGTGAGGTAGGATCCACAGAGGTCGAAGCCAATGGAATGGGAGTAACAGGGGTGTAGGAGCTACTTCCAGCTTTCAAGACGGGGCCCTTAACATATTCAAAAGCTCCTTCAGGGGAGGATTCACTTCAATAACTCCCGTCTTCAGAGGTCTTGGTCACCATCCCCTTCTGGTTTAATAGAGACTCTCTGTTTACCACCTGATTCGAGTCTTTTTGGATGGAATTGTCCTATCCTAGGTCAGGTCAAATAGAGCTTTATTAGAATTTAAAATTATAGCCAAGGAAAGATGTCCAATTTGACACCGAATTAGGTTAGGATAATGAAGCTTAGCTAAGTGTCCGCAGTCCGACTTGCTAGGCTCTCCTTACAAGTCAGAACGTATACCGGAACAGGTATTAGGAAAAACCCACTATTTAGCGACATTGAAGATGAGGAAATTTCGTAAGTAGTGGTTTGCTTTAGTGCCTTTTCTTAAGTTAGCCTTGAAGTGATGCTTTAAGAAGGAGAATGACTAATAGCTGCTGCTAAGCCTTTCCACTCTCAATACCAACTACCAATGGGCAAGATCTTTTTCTAGGAATACAAAATTCATTCTCGTAGATCGGGGATCTTTCTGTACTTATAGCATTTATTTGAATTCAAACAATCAGGATTGATTGCCTGCTATTCCTCACATTGGTAAAGGAAGAGAAGAAGATTCAGCGCATGCAGACGATTTGGCGCATTCCTTTTATGCCGGGCTCGAACTCTTCTGTGCTCTCTCTCTTCTTTCTATGCAACTTGCATAGTCTCAAACTTATTTCTCAAAGGCAAATGGTAAAAGATCTGCCTGCCATTGGAGAATGCAGTGGAGTGTGTGAAGGGTGTCAACTTTTCAAGATGGCTAGAAAATCCTTACCATCTGCCATCTGGCACAGCCAGGAGAGCTTCACATAAGCTGGAACTGGTGCATACTGACGTCTGTGGTCCCATGAGGACTCCCTCTCTTGACAACAGCAAGTACTTCATCCTATTTATTGATAACTTGTCAAGAATGACTTGGGTGTACTTCTTGAAAGAAAGATCTGAAGTTTTCAAAACAAAAATGAAAGAAAAAACAGATCTGTTATGGAAATGGCTAGAGCTATGTTGCATGAAAAAGGCCTTCCTAACAAGCAGAAGCTGTCTATACGGCAGTGTATCTGCAGCACAGAATTGCCACTAAAGCAGGCAAAACTCTCTTTTCACTGAAACTAAGACGCTTAAACATAAGGTAGGTGCTTTCACTACGCTTTCGACATTCCCTTTCGCTTCCGGGAAAGCGCAGTGGTCAAAGTAAAGTAGTTCAAGTCAGTGCTTTCCTTCCGGTCTGTGAGTAGAGTGTGGCTAAGTCGATTTGGTTCTGGTATCCGATCAAAGGCCAACTGTCTTAGCCATAGCGATCTGGCTGGCCATATTCAGTAGCGTTCGCTGATCTTTTGGTTAGAAAGAAAATAATGGAAGCAGGTGTCGACTCACGTGAAGAGACATGGTTCAAGTACGTTGAGTGAAGAATTGGCTTTAGGAAGAAGAGAGCGATGGGGAATCTAGGACACTGGGAGGAGAAGATAGCCGAAAGGCTGAACGAAGAACTCGCAGTGAACCATTTCGAAGAAAATAGCTTCTGACTGGGCTGATGAATTCAGAGTTGGAAGAATGGAACTCTTGGATGGTAAGACAGGGCTTGGTGCAGCTGGGCTAACTGTGCTTAGTGAAGCGGAAGTTTCATATGCAAGTTCTATATTGATGTAATTACAGCATACTTCTTATCTTTTAGAAACCTCTATGTATATACTTCTATAGGACAAAAGTACACTACACATCATTTTCGGATTGGGTGGTTTGCAGAGCACCCTGGAGTTCGCTTCCCAAGATATGCAGTACTCGGTGATGATGTTCTCATCGCTGATACGTGTGTATCCCAAGTGTACGAGCAGGTACTCCTAAAGTTAGGAGTCACGATCTCAGCAAAAAAGTAGCGGATATCTCATTCCGGCTCAGCCGAGTTTGCTAAGCGG